TTCGCTTTGAAATCAGTCTTAATAGTGACATTTACAGTGATATAGACAGTTACATTTCTAGTTTCATTTGTACAGAAAGTACAAGTAGTATTGAAAATGGAAATTCTAGTATCAAAACTAGTAGCAGTTATTTCAATAGAAGAGAAAAATCTAATGATTTCGATCTAAATACAAAATACAAACAGTTATGGGTTCAATGTGAGAATTGTTATGGATTAAATTATAAAAAATTTTTTAGTTCAAAAATGAATATTTGTGAATACTGCGGATATCATTTGAAAATGAGTAGTTCAGATAGAATTGAACTCTTTATAGATCCTGGCACTTGGGAGCCTATGGATGAAGATATGGTCTCTATAGACCCCATTGAATTTCATTCAGAGGAGGAACCTTATATAGATCGCATTTCTTTTTATCAAAGAAAAACGGGTTTAACTGAAGCTGTTCAAACGGGCGTAGGTCAACTAAACAGTATTCCCATAGCAATTGGAGTTATGGATTTTCAGTTTATGGGAGGTAGTATGGGATCCGTAGTAGGTGAGAAAATCACCCGTTTGATCGAGTATGCTACTAATCGATCTCTACCTGTCATTATTGTGTGTGCTTCTGGAGGAGCACGCATGCAAGAAGGGAGTTTGAGCTTAATGCAAATGGCTAAAATATCTTCTGCTTCATATGATTATCAATCAAATAAAAAGTTATTTTATGTATCAATCCTTACATCTCCTACAACTGGCGGAGTTACAGCAAGTTTTGGTATGTTGGGAGATATCATTATTGCTGAACCTAATGCCTACATTGCGTTTGCGGGTAAAAGAGTAATTGAACAAACATTGAAAAAGACAGTACCCGACGGTTCACAAGCGGCTGAGTATTTATTCCATAAGGGCTTATTCGACCCAATTGTACCACGTAATCCTTTAAAAGGTGTTCTGAATGAGTTATTTCAGCTACACGGTTTCCTTCCCTTGAATCAAGATTCAAAAAAAAAATTTCAAAAAGATTGAAATTCTTCATTTTCAAATGGAAGTATAACACTAGCTTCAGTTATTTTTATTTGTAGCGAATACGCATTTAGTTCATTATAATGAAAAAAACAAAACTAAGAAGATGGTGTTTTCTTTGGAGACATCAGTTATAAGTGTAGTAAGAGTCAGAAGTTTTGGATAATGACTTTTTGCCCCGGATCTTTTTTTTATTCTATCTCTCTTCCTGATTAGGAATAAGCATCCCTCTATCGACAAGATAAAAAATAATTTCTTTCTCCTTCCGAGAAATTAGGGAAATAAAAATGATTTTCTCCGTTCTTTTGACATATTCATTATTCATATATAGAACAACGAAAAAGAGATAAAAAAATATATCGAAAAAATGAAAAGAAAATACTAAATAAAAAGAAAGAAGAAATATAAAATCAAATAAAGAAAATAGAAATATTCAAATAACAAATAAGAAGAATATAGAATTTTATTTAGCGAGAACCCCCGGTTTTTCACTAGGAATCCCTTTTTGTTGGATAAGATTGGTTAAAATCAGAAACTCATAAGAAACTCTTTTCTATCTTTACCTTTCAAAACAAAAAAGGTGTTTTGAAAGGTAAAGATAGAAAGACGATGAAGATAAGGATGGGAGAAGAAGAATCCAATGGGATTCTCATACATATTCGTGTCGAAAGAGGAATAGGTATACTTCATTGAGTTCTACATTCGTTATTGATTATTAAATACTTCATATTAATATTATCTTAATATTCTTTCTAATTTCTTTTTAATAGTTTTAATAGATTAATATTAAGAATTAATAGATAGACTTATTAGAATATATCTTTATAATTAGAATTTATAATAGGTACAAATATGAAATTGAGGTACCCATTCTATGATAGATTTGAACTTTCCCTCTATTTTTGTTCCTTTAGTGGGCCTAGTCTTTCCGGCAATCGCAATGGCTTCTTTATCTCTTTATGTCCAAAGAAATAAGATTGTCTAAATACGATGAAATCTCATCAATTTATTTCAACACTGGATCATCATACAGATACTTTTTTTAATGTAATATGGTAGGATATATGATATTTGGCCTTTCCGAAAACAAATGGAAGAGTTGTTTTGTTATGTATGCCGATGCATAATATACGGCATTAATGCATGTATATGCGGTTATAGCTTAATCAATTAAATGATGAAATTAAAAATGATCAGCAAATCTTTTTTTAAAAATCTTTTAAATAGAAACTCAATGTATCTAACCAATTATTCCTAATGGTTCCTGTCGGAATGCTGCTAGTTGATGAAAGTTACTTCGGGATCAAGCAATAAAAGTCAAGTCAAATCCATTTTGGTTATTCTCTCAATTCCAATCGAATGCAACTGGATCTAGTATAGTATGAACTGGCGATCAGAACATATATGGATAGAACTTATAACGGGGTCTCGAAAAACAAGTAATTTTTGCTGGGCCTGTATCCTTTTTTTAGGTTCACTAGGATTCTTAGTGGTGGGAACTTCCAGTTATCTTGGTAAAAATCTGATATCCGTATTTCCGTCTCAGCAAATCCTTTTTTTCCCACAAGGGATCGTGATGTCTTTCTATGGGATCGCAGGTCTATTCATTAGTTCTTATTTGTGGTGCACAATTTCATGGAATGTAGGTAGTGGTTATGACCGATTTGATAGAAAAGAAGGGATAATGTCCCTTTTTCGTTGGGGATTTCCTGGAAGAAATCGTCGCATCTTCCTTCGTTTCTTTCTGAAAGATATCCAATCAATCAGAATGGAGGTGAGAGAGGGTCTTTTTCCTCGTCGTGTCCTTTATATGGAAATCAAGGGTCAAGGAGCCATTCCCTTGACCCGTACTGATGAGGATTTGACTCCACGAGAAATTGAACAAAAAGCTGCCGAATTTGCCTATTTCTTGCGCGTACCCATTGAAGTATTTTGAAATGAACTGAAGAATAAATCTCAGCATGAGAAAAGGAACTTAATACATCTCAAAAGTGGGAAGACGTATATGGAACAATAACTATTTTGTATACGCATACACATGGCGTCTGGCTTCACTCTTTAGACTAGTAAAAGGTCTAATAAGTAATAAGTATAGATTCATCAAATATCCTAACATGTCTTTTGTTTTCGTAAAAAAGAATTCCTCTTTTTAGGCCTTTGAATTGATACCCTATCCATGCGCTGCGGTTAGACAGTGAAATCTTTCAAATTCGAAATGGAAATAAAAGAATTAAAGAATCCGGTAGGGTTCGTCTTTAAATCCAAATTCTATTTGTTAGTTCAAATGGGTTTTCGAGTCTTCATTGAAAGGAATAAATGAAAGGGAAATCGGTTACAATTTTCCTAATTGTGATCTCTGGAATATGGAAAGAATTTTTACTTTTTTTTTTCATTCGAAACTTTCTTGTATGTTCTATTCTAGATCCAAAGACTCAATTCTTACACAAAAACAAAAATAGGAAAAGATTCATAGGTTTGATACCTTATTCTTGTTAGAGTTATAAGCTCTTGTTATATAATTCGTACTTCATAGAAATCTCAGATAGAATCGACCAATGAAACAGGTTCATTAACAATTCACATCACGGATACAGAATGAAAAAAAAGAAAGCATTGGCTTCCCTCCCATATCTTGTGTCTATAATCTTTTTGCCCTGGTGGGTTTCTCTCTCATTTAAGAAATGTCTAGAAACTTGGGTTATTAATTGGTGGAATACTAGGCAATCCGAAATCCCTTTGAATGATATTCAAGAGAAAAATGTTCTAGAAAAATTTATGGAATTAGAAGAACTATTCCTGTTGGACGAGATGATAAAGGAGTACTCGGAGACACATATGCAAAGGCTTCGTATAGGAATGCACAAGGAAACAATACAATTGGTCCAAAGACAAAATGAATCTCATTTCCATATCATTTTGCATTTCTCTACAAATCTAATCTGTTTCGCTATTCTAAGTGGTTATTTTTTTCTGGGTAATGAAGAACTTTTCATTTTAAATTCTTGGATTCAAGAATTTATCTATAACTTAAGTGATACAATCAAAGCTTTTTCAATTCTTTTAGTTACTGATTTATGGATCGGATTTCACTCGACCCATGGTTGGGAACTAATGATTGGTTCGATCTACAATGATTTTGGATTGGCTCAGAATGATCAGATTATATCTGGTCTTGTTTCCACTTTTCCAGTGATTCTAGATACAATTGTGAAATATTGGATCTTCCATTTTTTAAATCGTGTATCTCCTTCGCTTGTAGTAATTTATCATTCAATGAATGAATAATTCATTAGATCTTTTGATATCAATAAAATCATAACCTTTCTTTGTGTATAAAGAAATCATTTTTCATCTTACTTATTCTTTATACTTCTACCTTTTCAATTCAAGGTATTCATACTATATTCCACTAGTACAATTTTTTCAGTATAATCAATACAATGGCAAACTTGTGGATAGGGAATTCTACTAGCTACCTATCAAATTTATTGTAGAAATTCCGGGGATCAATGATTGGACCATGCAAAATAGAAAGACTTTTTCTTGGGTAAAAGAACAGATGACTCGATCCATTTATGTATCGATCATGATATATGTAATAACTCGAGCATCTATTTCAAATGCATATCCCATTTTTGCGCAGCAGGTTTATGAAAATCCACGAGAAGCAACTGGTCGAATTGTATGTGCCAATTGCCATTTAGCTAATAAGCCCGTGGATATTGAAGTTCCGCAAGCTGTACTTCCTGATACTGTATTTGAAGCAGTTGTTCAAATTCCTTATGATATGCAACTGAAACAAGTTCTTGCTAATGGTAAAAAAGGGGCTTTGAATGTAGGAGCTGTTCTTATTTTACCCGAGGGATTCGAATTAGCCCCACCCGATCGTATTTCTCCCGAAATGAAAGAAAAGATGGGCAATCTTTCTTTTCAGTTTTATCGTCCTAATAAAAGAAATATTCTTGTGATAGGTCCTGTTCCCGGTCAGAAATATAG